TCTAAGATGGATCTTAGATATTCCCACCCTTCAAAACTCCCTTAAATTATACTTTAAAGTCTTTTAACTAACGAATTGAACCTTTCAAATACGAATTGAATTAAAAAGAGGTTAAGAATAAGGTAAGAATAAGAATATAATATATAAGAATATAATATAGAATGTAAGAATTAGAAAATTAGAATATAAATATAGAATAACATAGAAGAATAAAATAGAATATTTTGCAATATTTATTCTATGGAATATTCCAATCTTTTTTGACCGAAAAGAGACATATTATTAATAAATAAAAACGAAGAGGAAACATAATTGAATTTTCTTCTTTAAATACAAATACGTATTTTTACATACTTTCATATACTCTTTACTCATCTAAAGGGGCTCCATCCCAAAATATCTAAATGGCTAAATTAGGTAGCATGATCCATATTATTATATTTTATTATATTAATGGATATGTATGTCGATCCATATCAATTAATTTAATTAAATTGTCGAATAGATACTCATAATCGTGTGTCAGGAACCAGATTTGAACTGGTGACACGAGGATTTTCAGTCCTCTGCTCTACCAGCTGAGCTATCCCGACCATTTCCGATGCGCCGTCTTCCTCATTTTACTAAACGGCTTGGGTCTATGTCAATTAAAAAAGAAAGACGAAAAAGTATTCTAAAGTCTTATCTAGGACCTGGAATCTGTAAAATAAAAAGATGACTTCGTATGTTTCAATCCAAGTAATGATTTGTATTTTGATTGTTAATCATTCCAATTTTCAACAGGGATTACTTTTTTACTCAAAGATACTCATTTGCATGTGTATCAGATCTACCACAAGACTTCTGAAAAGAAAGTTTGTGAAAGAACCGAATGAGAAGGATAATTAATTTTGAACCGTTAACGAAAAGGGAAAATAAGATAAAAAATTATGGAGTCGAACGGCCTTTTTTGGGGATAGAGGGACTTGAACCCTCACGATTTAAAAAGTCGACGGATTTTCCTCTTACTATAAATTTCCTTGTTGTCGATATTAACATGTAGAATGGGACTCTATCTTTATTCTCGTCCGATTAATTAGTTATCTATCAGACTGTGGAGTGAATGATTTGATCAATCGATTTTTTCTTCAACTTGAAATCGATTCAATATTTTTATTTTATTTTTCATATAAATATATATAAATACTGAGTTCAGGTTATCATTACATTAATTATTTGAGATAGTCTTTCAGTACGTATATGTATTTATAGGGTTATCCTTTACTTTGAATCCGGAATTTTAACGAAGGGTTCCCTTACTTTACTAATGCAAGACAGTCAACTCCATTTATTAGAAAAGCTTCCATTGAGTCTCTGCACCTATCCTTTTTTATTCTGTCTATATAAACTTTTTTTTTTCATTTCAAAAAACCGGATTTGGCTCAGGATTACCCCTTTTTTATTCCAGGGTTTCTCTGAATTTGAAAGTTATCCACTTAGTAAGTTTCCATACCAAGGCTCAATCCAATTAAGTCCGTAGCGTCTACCAATTTCGCCATATCCCCTTATTCTTTATTTTATTCTTCAATTTCTTTAATTCTTATTTTTTTGTCTACCCTTTTTCAGCTCTATCGGAGACCCATATTTAGTCTAATCAGAAATGATTCTATCATTTCTGTATCCGCAATTCAATATAGATGGATATATACCACATTTAGTATATATGCCCCTCTTCCTCTCATTTTTCTCGTGTAATTTTCAATACTTGAACGTTCGATTCTTTTCTTTTTTTTTTTATTATTAATTATGAATAACTAAGAATGGAAATTAATTATGAATAACTAAGAATGGAAAGTTAATAGCTAATATTCCAGTAGTTTATTAAATTCCTATGCATGTAGAATTTATGTTATGTGAGCCCGCTTAGCTCAGAGGTTAGAGCATCGCATTTGTAATGCGATGGTCATCGGTTCGACTCCGATAGCTGGCTTTTCTCTACTTGTTTTAGTTTTTAAATGATTCAAAATGTCCTTTTTTTTTTTGAAATCAAAGAATATTGATATTGATAAAGGCTTCTCGCCCCCCCTTTTTCCAAGGACCGCCGATTATTAGGTGGTAGGAATTTCCAATTATTAATAACAGTTAGAGTAGTTAAATTGCTGCAGAACAAATAAAGAACAAGAAAACAAGAAAAGGACCTTTTTCTTTATTTTTTTTAGATATACATTATATATACATTATTTGATTTGATTTGTCTATATATTCAGAAGGTCCCAGATATTGATACAATCCATCTCAGTATTTTTGAGTAGTATAATACTTTACTCAATTTATCATATCTTTTAACCTTTAGTTCAGTTTTAATTTAGGTTTATGAAATTTCAATAAAATAAGGAGTCTTTATGTCACGTTACCGCGGGCCTCGTTTCAAAAAAATACGCCGTCTGGGGGCTTTACCAGGACTAACTAGTAAAAGGCCTAGAGCCGGGAGCGATCTTAGAAACCAATCGCGCTCTGGTAA